AAAACTGAGGGGTAAAAAAAAACAAGAAAAAATCAAATCGCACCATCTCTGTAATAGGTAAATGCCTTTTTTTCTCCTGAAGTTGTCGGAATTATTCGTAATAAAATATTGGCTACAATTGAAGAGGTCTTATCAATAAAATTTCCATTTATTCGAGATCTAGGCATAATTAGCAATTCATTCTATAATTCTTCTCATCCCCTTTCGGGGAAAACGATCCCACAAAAAAAGGAATTGTACAGTACAAAATAACATAAAAACAGACTTCTTGGAAAAAATGTGGTGTCTCTCTTTTGGACAAAGATGAAATGAAATAGTTGAATCAGATTAGATTTCATTACAATTTTGTAGTATACCAGTATACCGATAACTATTACTATTTCATCTAAGTTGAATAACCAAGTTTTCTATGGATTTTTCTAACTCGAGAATTTTTGATTTGGTTATGATCCAAAAAGGAAAAGAATATAATAATCATTTAATCAAATTCAAATAATGTAACCATCCTTTTTGTTTGCATAACGTGTATGTGCCACACCATACAATTGAAATAGTTGAAATAAAAAGATTCATCGGACGATTCATGAATTCCATGGGTTAGCTGATGAAAGAAGTTGTTGTTGATAAATATGAAATTGAAAAAGAAATTTTTTTTTATGGAACCATCGCATCGGGCGGTCATACATGTACTACAATTCAGATAATTAAGATGAAGGACTCGCTATTCATTCGGATTTTGGTCAAGAATAACATTCTGTAGGAGAGATGGCCGAGTGGTTCAAGGCGTAGCATTGGAACTGCTATGTAGACTTTTGTTTACCGAGGGTTCGAATCCCTCTCTCTCCGTTTCTTTTCATTCATCAACGTTACCTACTACAATGTATCAAAGAAAATAAGAATTGATATCATTATTTTAACGCCTTATTTAATAGACATTATCTATCCCTAATTAATACCTGCGAAAATACAAATAGAAAAATCGTCTTGATATTGAAAAAAATAAAAAAATCAAGAGAATCCTATTGCCGATCCTTTTTTGATACGTGAATGAAACAGGGTACGAGGTACTCTATTTACTTCAGCGAAAGGAGTCAAAATTGGTATGAACCTTGCTTTTTTATTTTCGTTAGAATCAAGTCTGACGGGAATAATATTCTACGACCAACAACTCATTTATTTTCAGACCGATCCATTTACTATCTATTATTTGATTTACAAATCCTTTATATTGTAAGGAGTCAATAGTCAAATGGTTTGGCAATTCCCCGCGGGGGGATGAAACAAGATAATTTTGAATCAGAGTTTTCGATCTTTCTTTATCCTTCGTAGTAATAATATCTCGGGGTTTGCAACGATAACTTGGTATATCCACTATACGACCATTAACTAAAATGTGTCTATGGTTAACTAATTGTCTGGCTCCTGGAATGGTCGAAGCCATACCTAATCGAAAAAGTATGTTATCCAAACGCATCTCGAGTAGTTGTAGTAAAACCTGGCCTGTTGACCCTTTGGCTTTTCCAGCAATATGCATATATTTAAGTAATTGTCGTTCTGTCAGACCATAATGAAAACGCAATTTCTGTTTCTCTTCTAAACGAATACGATATTGTGATCTTTTTCCAGAGCGCAATTGGGTTTGAAGATCACTTCTGGATCTGGGTCTTTTACTAGTTAGTCCTGGTAAAACCCCCAGCCGGCGTATTTTTTTGAAACGAGGTCCTCGGTAACGAGACATAGAAAGGCTCCTTTTTGATTCACTTTTATTTAACAAAAAAATATAAAATCAGACTGAACTAAAGGATCAGCAAAGCAAAACTAAATTGACTAAAGTCCTACAAAACAGAATAAAATAAATTTGATCAATTAAATTTTATCAATATTCGGATTTTTTGTATATATAGGAAATTCAAGCGAAGGTTACGTTTTCCAATTTCTTCTGTAGAGATCTAATTGTTCTAGTCAACTTTTTTCTTTATAGCTATAGCTGTAAGTTATCATGACATAATAGATCGGTGATCCGACATTTAGAGAAAGCGAGAGTAGAGATTTTCAATCATGTAAATAAAAAAATAGATAAAAAAAAGAGCCGGCTATCGGAATCGAACCGATGACCATCGCATTACAAATGCGATGCTCTAACCTCTGAGCTAAGCGGGCGGATATAAGAGCAATAGTGTATAAGGAATACAGGAAACTATCGGATCTTAGCTATTTCTTAGTGATTCTTATTCTTTTTTTTTTATTCATTGATTCTATCAATTTCTTCTATTTCTTAAATATTAGTTATATATTTTAGATTCTATTTATAAAATAGAAAAAAAAACTATTTAGATCTAGATAAATTATATATCTAAATAGAAATCTAAATTCAATTCCATATTCATATATATGAAATATGAAAAGAAAATATCAAAAATATCAATGAAATTAGAATTCAAAATGAAAAAAAAAAAAATAAGAATGAATATCGACCGTTCCACTATTCAAAACTACACCGTAAAAATGAAGGAGGAGGAAAGGCATATATATATATGTGGTATATATCTATCCATATTGAATTGCGGATAGATCAATGATAAAATCATTTTATATTGAAAAAATAGGGTTTATAGATGAAATGATATAATATAGAATTATAGAATAGAGGAAAAAAATAAAATAATAGCATACACTTTTTCAATATAGGAATCATTACCTAATGGATTCAAGAGTGCCAAGATAAATTAAAGAAGTGGATGGAATTACAGCTGGATCCTTGTCTCAAAGGCTCAAAGGAAAGGGGGATATGGCGAAATTGGTAGACGCTACGGACTTAATTGGATTGAGCCTTGGTATGGAAACCTGCTAAGTGGTAACTTCCAAATTCAGAGAAACCCTGGAACTAAAAAAGGGCAATCCTGAGCCAAATCTTTGTTTCGAGAAAAAAAACGATGGAAAATGAGAATAAAAAGGGGATAGGTGCAGAGACTCAATGGAAGCTGTTCTAACGAATGAAATTGATTACGTTACGTTAGTAGCTAAAAGACTTCTATCGAAATGACAGAAAGGATACGTCTTATATACCTAAGATGTACGTATATATAGCAAACGATTAATCACAACCCAAATCTTATATTGAATTCTATTCTATATCTCTATATATTTAGATATGAAATTTGAAATTTCATCGGACGAGAATAAAGAGAGAGTCCCATTTTACATGTCAATACCGACAACAATGAAATTTATAGTAAGAGGAAAATCCGTCGAATTTTTCAATCGTGAGGGTTCAAGTCCCTCTATCCCCAATAAAAAGCCCATTTTACTTCCTCGCTCTTTATTTATCCTCATCCTCTTTATTCATTTTTTTTTTTCATCAGTGACTCAGTTTAAACAAAATGAAATATCTTTCTCATTTTATTCACTCTGTTATTTCACAAATGGATCCGAATATAAATCCTCGTATCTTTTTCCAATCCAATCTCATTTGTTTTGTATAATACGATATGAAGATATATGTTCAAGGAATCTCCGTTATTGAATCATTCATAGTCTATATCTTTTTCCTTACATTTACAAAAAAAGTCTTCTTTTTGAAGATCCAAGAATTTCAGGGGCTAGAGCCAATTTGTTAAGATTTTCTTTTTTAGTTCTTTTTATTGACATAGATAGAAGTACTCTGCTAGGATGATGCACGGGAAATGGTCGGGATAGCTCAGTTGGTAGAGCAGAGGACTGAAAATCCTCGTGTCACCAGTTCAAATCTGGTTCCTGACACGTGAATAATGTATCGGATAGATATTTCTTAATACCTCATACAAATGAAATTAATTCATTAAGACGGATCGGAATATATATTCTTTACTTTACTTTTTACTTTTTCATTTTTTTCTCTCTTTTTTTTTTCTTTTAGTCCCTCCGCAATACGAATGAAAGTCCAGTTACTTTTTTTGTTTTTCCTCTAGAAGAGGAATACCAAGATGCTAATTGAATGATAAAAAACCCCTTTTTTACTTATTTTACTTATATGACACGACTCCAGATTTCGTTTCAATTTCAATCAATGAGCATCTTGAAATTCATATAAATTGGACGTAATATAGCCTTTACTTAAAGGCCAGCCTATCCAACTTTCAGGCATGAAGATACATTTAAGGCGAGGATGATTCTTATAAGAAATTACCAATATATCATAAGATTTCCGTTCCTGAAAATCAGCACTTCTTCAAATCCAGAAAACTGACGGGGTTTGAGGATTACTCCTGAGAGCAAAGACTTTTATGCATACCTCTTCTGGTTTATCTATACCATAACGTATTTTCGTAAGGTGATACACACTAGCTAAAAATCCGCCTGGTATCATAGGCACACTGGGAGCGTAAATAATTGTAACCATATACATATGAAATGACAGCAATGGAATTCCAATCCTCGGGAATTAAAGATCTATTAATTAACTAATGCTTGACTAGCCAATCAGATAAATGAACCTGTATCTTCTTCATCTATCACACATTTTTGTATGAATATTTAACATTGACCGCTTTTTCTTATTTTGCACAAAGGAACCCTGCCTGATTCACAAATTCGTAGGAAGATTGGATTTGAAAAAGATTTCAAATCCAAAAGGTATCTCTGAAGTAGATGGTGATTTATAGAGTAATCCTTGATCATAATTTCCAGTATGAGTACTGTGTCGAAGGTAAAACTTGTGATTAGTAGTAAAACATCGATTTCCCTGTTGATATACAGTTCTATATCTTGGCACCAACCCATAATGATAAAAGTTGAATCGCGAGCCTATTAATGAAGAAAATTAAATGAAAAAACAACTGGTACCATAGATAAGCGGACATAAACTGGAAAGTATTGACCAATTCGAGAGATCATTCGATGTAGTTGAAATAATTAAATTGGGGTTATTTGGTTAAGTAATGTAAACTCAACCAAATTAAGAAATGTTTCAATGTCATCCTTTCCTTCCCTTTTCTTTTGATTGTCTAACTATTCAGCTAAGACCACTCCAACACTCCTTTTCGCCATGCATAAACTGAACCTACAATTGGGAATGAAAGCTTATAAGCTTCTATAAATACAGATATACCCAATATATCAAAGCTCATTGTCCATGGATAATGAAAGACCGTTTCAACAGCAAAAAAAAAAACAAAAACTAGAGCAAACATGTAATAGCAAATTCGGAATTGTACCCAAGCATCCCCATTGGTTCTCTACCTGATTCATAACTAGTAAACTTTTCTGGACCTTCCCTAAAATCCCAGAAATGACAAATGTCAAGATAGGAATAACGCTTGATATGATATTTTCTGGGCATTCCTAAGAATATCATATTCGTGAAATAGAAACATAAAACTATGAATGTGGAATAGGTTGAATTATTCCATTTGAATTGGAATTTGAAAATCATATAGAACTTTTTAGATGAAACAAGAAAAGATTTTTGATCCGCATAGTTGATAGTTTGTTTGCTGTAGGACATACCTTGTTTCAAAATTCATCTCAAAATTCATCTAATGTCATCCCACTTCTCTTTTTCTTTTTTTTTCTCCTTTCAATTTTCTTTCTATATGTGATGTGTAATATAGAATGCTCTTATACTTAGTTATTTTTCTTTTCTATTCTACTTATTCTTATACTTAGTTTAGACTTATTATCTTATATAATCTTATATATATTTATATTTTTTTTCTATATTTTTTCTATTTCATATTGATCTTCTATCTTAGAAATATAGAAATAGAAAGTCAAAGTAAAGAATTCCCTATCTTATATTAACTTTTCTATTAACTTAGAATAATTAGAGATAGTAAGAATATAGTAATATAGTAAGAGTAATATAGTAAAGAAGAAATTCAATTTAAAAAGAAAAAGAATAAAAAGATTATAAAGAACATATGTAATTTCTTCATGAAAGTGGATGAAGAGAGATGGGTCTTTGATCCGAGATTTGACAAATACCAATTAGGTCCGTTGGAATGAATTATTGTGTTTATTTTATTGTTCCTACTACTACTCAAATTTCTATACAAAACAAAAATGGAATGTATTAGGGCTATACGGACTCGAACCGTAGACCTTCTCGGTAAAACAGAGAAAACTTATTATTATCGAAATGATTCGAACTGTTTCAAAGACCCAACATGCATTTTGTTGCATTGGGCTCTTTCATCAACTGATGTAAAAATCAGTTAGTCCACCATAGTTTTCTTTAGAGGAAGATAAGAAGATATTGAGATGGCTCCATGTGCTCTGATTCATTATTTGTATCCTAATCTAGGAGCAATACCAAAGTGTTTCAAAGAAGGGTGACCTTTATTTAGGTCTGCCTTCGGCCTAGATCAACCTAAATGAAATGCAGTCTCTATCGCTCCGCTGCAAGAGTAAAATATGAGACTTCATACACCTCAAAGCTCATAGGACGAAAAGAGGTTCTTTTGAGATCCTTATACTCATTATGCCTGGCATTGAATGGGCTGAGCATTTACCTTATAATGGCAGGTTCTATTTGATTTAGCACCGGAATTCGCACTTGAACCGGATCAAACCAAATTTGTCAGGCTATTTTTCTCTTGTTCTCTCGAATCTACGGAGTAAGACATCGACTTCTCAAAAAGATCAATTATGGTCATTGCATAATGAGCTCCTTTGAAAAACATTGGCGCACGTGTAAACGAGGTGCTCTACCTAACTGAGCTATAGCCCTTGTCATAACCATTTTAATATAGAGATAATTTCTTGTCAAGAAGGGTATCCCATAATCTCACATGATAACTCTCTGATCTGTTTATGTTTACTGGTAAAAGATTAATATTGCTTAGAAAACATATTTTACCTATAATCCATCGAAGTGATGGAGACCCTTTTTGTGGTGATAAATGACCTACTTAACCCAGTGGTTAGAGTATTGCTTTCATACGGCGAGAGTCATTGGTTCAAATCCAATAGTAGGTAGAACTTATTAGATACCGGATTCCATGGTATCTAATAAGTTTTTCTACTCATCTTCTTTTTTTCGTTATGTTCTATCATCAGATTAATCAAATTAGACTTCATTGTGGTCAATTTGTGGAATCAAGATGTAGTGTGTAGTATATAATAAAGAAATCTTTTTATTTTGATTGAATGTATTGACTACTAAGAGGAAATTACTTTGACAGCTTCTACTCGTGTCCTAGCTCGTCTGAGAGCTAGATTTGCCTCAATTGCTTGTCTCTTACCCTCAGCTTTACTCAAGTTAGCTTCAGCTATTTCAAGAGTTTGTTGAGCTTCTTGTGGATCAATGTCAGTACTAATTTCCGCACCATTTCCTAAAATGGTGATCTCATTATTACTTATTCTAGCAAAACCGCCCATAAGAGCTACCGTTAACCATCGATCTTTTAGCCGTATTCTCAAAAGACCTATATCTACAGCCGTGGCAATGGGGGCATGATTTGGTAATACCCCAATTTGTCCACTATTAGTAGATAAAATAATCTCTTTCACTTCAGAATCCCAAATCATTCGATTTGGAGTCAGTACACAAAGATTTAAGGTCATTTCTTCAATTTGCTCTCCTCTTCTAAGTTCATAGCTTTCGCGGTAGCTTCATCGATGTTACCCACCAAATAAAAGGCCTGCTCGGGAAGACCATCTAATTCTCCGGAAAGGATGAATTGAAACCCCCGAATTGTTTCTGCTAGACCAACATATTTCCCTGGAGAACCAGTAAATACTTCTGCCACAAAGAAGGGTTGTGATAAGAAACGCTCAATTTTGCGTGCTCTTGCTACAGTTAAACGATCTTCTTCGGATAATTCGTCCAACCCAAGGATAGCTATAATGTCCTGAAGTTCTTTGTAACGTTGTGAAGTTTGCTTAACCCTTTGCGCAGTTTCATAATGTTCCTCGCCAACGATCCGAGGTTGTAACATAGTTGACGTTGAATCCAAGGGATCTACTGCTGGATAAATACCTTTGGCAGCTAATCCTCTTGATAATACGGTAGTAGCATCTAAATGTGCAAATGTCGTGGCAGGAGCGGGGTCAGTCAAATCATCCGCAGGTACATAAACTGCTTGAATCGATGTTATGGATCCTTCCTTGGTAGAAGTAATTCTTTCTTGCAAAGAACCCATTTCCGTACTAAGGGTAGGTTGATAACCCACTGCAGAAGGCATTCTGCCTAATAAGGCAGAGACTTCGGACCCTGCTTGAACGAAACGAAATATATTGTCAATGAATAGAAGTACGTCTTGCTCATTAACATCTCGGAAATATTCCGCCATGGTTAGGGCAGTCAAGCCAACTCTCATACGAGCTCCTGGCGGTTCATTCATTTGACCATAGACTAGAGCCACTTTGGATTCTGCAATATTTTTTTCATTAATCACCCCGGATTCTTTCATTTCCATGTAGAGATCATTTCCTTCACGAGTACGTTCACCTACTCCGCCAAATACGGATACGCCTCCGTGAGCTTTGGCAATGTTGTTGATCAATTCCATGATGAGTACTGTTTTACCCACTCCAGCTCCCCCAAATAGTCCGATCTTTCCTCCACGGCGATAGGGGGCTAAAAGATCCACAACTTTAATCCCTGTTTCAAAGATTGATAATTTTGTATCTAACTGTATGAAGGCGGGTGCAGATCTATGAATAGGAGATGTTGTGCGAGTATCGACAGGACCTAAATTATCAACGGGCTCTCCAAGGACGTTGAAAATTCGTCCGAGAGTAGCTCCCCCGACTGGAACACTTAGAGGAGCTCCCGTGTCAATCACTTTCATTCCTCTCATCAGACCCTCTGTAGCACTCATAGCTACAGCTCTCACTCGATTATTTCCTAATAATTGTTGTACTTCACAAGTTACATTAATTTGATGACCGACAGTATCTCGACCTTTAATTATCAAAGCATTATAAATATTAGGCATCTTGCCCGGTGGAAAAATGACATCCAGTACTGGGCCAATAATTTGAGCGATACGCCCTTGGTTTTGTTCTTCAAGTGTAGAAACCACAGGATCAGAAGTAATGGGATTGTTTCTCATAATCATAAATCATAATAAATATGTCGAAATTCTTTTTTTTTTTAAGAGTACTGAATCGAAAAGAAATATCCGATAGCAAGTTGATCAGTTAATTCCATAATGAATTTTTTAAGAAATAAATGGGAGTTAGCATTCGATTGAGTTGGTACCACCTAATTGAATCCAATTCAATCCTTTACTCAGTGAATGAGTCAATTTTCAATTCTTTCTATTGTACTATTTGTACTATTGTACTTTTTTGTTGTGCACCTATTCTTCTTTATATATCATATATATCATATCCGTTCCCTTTTATAGATGAATTATGACTCTTTTCACATCTAGGATTTACATATATAACATATATTACTGTCAAGAGAGGGGACCGGGGTCCTATATTCTTTCTTTTTCTTTCTATATTAGATATTTCTATTTATTATTTATTATCTTTAATATCTTTATTATCTTTTTTTAGAATTGAAATTTATTCATTCTATAATTTCTTAATTCTAATTTAGAATTCTATTTCTATTCAATTTAATCTTTATCTATTTGAATTGAATTCTATTTAAATTAGATTTATGAATTGAAATGAAATCAAAATTTTTCATTTTCTTTGATGTTTTTTTCTCTTTATTTTGATATTCTTATTTCTTTATTTTTTTTTATATTCATATTCTATATCATATTCATTATTTATAAAAAAGATTAAAAAGATGATAAATTCCATTAGGAATAGAAATTTTCAAGAAGATTGGGTTGCGCCATATATATCAAAGAGTATAAAATAATGATGTATTTGGTGAATCAAATAAATGGTCCAATAACGAACCCTTTTCAAATTTTCATTATTCATTAGTTAATAATATTATTATTCATTAGTTGATAATATTAATTTAGAGTTTAGTTGAATCTTTTTTGAATTGTAAATATTTTTGTCAAAGGTTTCATTCACGCTTAATTCATATCGAGTAGACCTTGTTGTT